AGTTTATGCTCAACCACTGGGTCGGTAGGAATCGTGGGATGGCTAGATGTTATAAATGAGAAATTAGTTTCTTTTATATGCCCGCTTATCTTTGTGCGTGGCGTTTATAATGATAGATGAATCAAAAACTTTCAATTGAAAGTTTTGTATATCCTCCTTTTTTACAAAAATCGAAACTTAGGTAAATGCTTTAGAAACATATGTATAAAAAGACCTTATTTCATTTAACCCCTTCATGCTTACTATAACTAGTTATTTTGGTTTTCTACTGGTGGCTTTAACTATAACTTCAGCTCTATTTATTGGTCTGAGCAAGATACGGCTTATTTAAAATTTCTCTATTTGAAAGAAACAATTCAGAAAGGAAATCTTTCTGTGATATTTCGTGTATTCTGTAGTTACTTTAGGGGCCAATTGTCAATTCTTGGTTATTGAGATTCACGCCAATTTGGATTAATATTTAGGTATAGATATGATATTACCTCTTTTTTTCTCCTTTTCAAAAAAAAATTGAAATGATTGAAGTTTTTTTATTTGGAATCGTGTTAGGCCTAATTCCTATTACTTTGGCTGGATTATTCGTAACTGCATATTTACAATACAGGCGTGGTGATCAGTTGGATCTTTGATTAATTAAAGATTTCTTTTTTTTTTGATTGGCCTCCTCCTTTCTTTAATCCCCGGGAGGTCAAATTATAATTACTGTGCAAGTGACTGAATCCATTTCAGTCTAATCCGATCTACGAAGAAAAAATCACGCTCTGTAGGATTTGAACCTACGACATCGGGTTTTGGAGACCCACGTTCTACCGAACTGAACTAAGAGCGCTTTCTTATCAGAATAGAAAAGGATATAAAAAAGGATTGTTTTTCTAACACCAATCCATTTTATATGCCTATATTCTATAGTTTCATAAAAATGAATGATTCTGTGCAACTTGAATCGATCTCAATTGATTCTTCGTTACTGCTCAAAGGGTCAGTAATAGGTAGGGATGACAGGATTTGAACCCGTGACATTTTGTACCCAAAACAAACGCGCTACCAAGCTGCGCCACATCCCTTCAATTGTTCTACAGTGTCATTGTAGAGAATTCCTGCCTTGTTTTCCATATCCCTATTTCCTCCATCGAAAAAACACAATTTATGCCCATTTCGTCTTTTTGATCTTATTTAACATATAATAATAAGAAAACGAAAAGACTTATTATATATATACACGAAATGCAAAATCCCGTATAAAAAAATGAGTATTTTTGGTTACAATAAATAACAAAAGGAGGTTTTTCAATGCGAGATCTAAAAACATATCTCTCCGTGGCCCCAGTATTAAGTACGCTATGGTTCGGGGCTTTAGCAGGCCTATTGATAGAGATTAATCGTTTTTTCCCGGATGCGTTGACATTCCCCTTTTTTTCATTCTAATTATTGACATCGGGGGGGTGAAGAAAATTCGAGATACAATTAAATATCTATGACTAATTGCCCCTCCTCCTTTGTTTCTCTTTTTTCCCTTTTTTATTTCTTATTTTTAGACTAAGGGACGAAAGATAAAGAATAGAAGTGGATTCGGCGTCTGCGAGACTGGGGTTCAAACTTGAATTAAATTCATAGGCAAGAATACAAGATCTTTAATTGAAATGCCGTCCTTCAAATAGAAATAGAGTTTCTAAATCATTATCTTACTTATTATTTACTATGGCTTTGCTTTGATTGATTATTACTTTATTGATTTTGATCTTTTAGAGTTGGATTTCAAGTTAAGTAACTTCTCTTTTTTTCTTCCTTTCGAATCAAAATAGAAAAGTTGAGTAAATCAAAAATCCAAAGGAGGTTCATGGCCAAGAGGAAAGATGCGCGAATAACGGTAATTTTGGAATGTACTAGTTGTATGCGAAATAGTGTTAAGAAGGTACCAACAGGCATTTCCAGATATATTACTCAAAAGAATCGGCACAATACGCCGAATCGATTAGAATTGAGAAAATTCTGCCCCTATTGTTACAAACATATGATTCATGGGGAAATAAAGAAATAGATCGAACGACATATGTCTTATCCCTGAAAAGGGAAAGATGACATTATATAGAAATAGAACATATTTAAATTCAAATATAAAAGAATCCTGTTGGGGGTTAAGATGACAATTAAGAAATAGGATTTTCAGGATAAGAAATAAACTAAACAAACAAACCATGGATAAATCCAAGCGACCTTTTCTTAAATCCAAGCGATCTTTTCGTAGGCGGTTGCCCCCGATTCAATCGGGGGATCGAATTGATTATAGAAACATGAGTTTAATTAGTCGATTTATTAGTGAACAAGGAAAAATATTATCTAGACGGGTGAATAGATTGACCTTGAAACAACAACGATTAATTACTATTGCTATAAAACAAGCTCGTATTTTATCTTTGTTACCTTTTCTCAATAATGAGAAACAATTTGAAAGAACCGAGCCGACCGCTAGAGCTGCGGGCCTTAGAACCAGAAATAAATAAGCTTATTCTTTGTTCACTTGAATCAGAATTCCAACCCGAACTCAAACGCAAATTGGTGTTTTGTTCGACAAATCCGAGAATCAAAATTTGATTATCGGGTCGTAACAAAAAAACGAATCGAAAAAATATTTTTTATTGAACGTGTTCATTCATTTTGACTACTTTAACATATTTTTTCATAGTAATTTGACCCCACCTTCCCGGAGTTCATTCTCCGGGGAACTCCATTTAAATTATTCCAGTGTATTCTTTACAACCTTCTTCTTTTCTGATTTCGTTGGAAATAATATAAAGACAATTCCGATTTGATATAGCTATTTGAGCTAGTATTTTACGATTAATAACCAACCGTCTATTGTATAGATCATGTATTAATTTATTATAACTATAAGATACTCCCCCTTCTCGAATTACTGCGTTTATACGAGCGATCCACAAACGACGAAAATTTCTCTTTTGATTGCCCCTATCGCGATGAGCCGAAACCAAAGCTCTTATTTTCTGTTGAGTAATAGTTCGAGTAAGTCTTGAATGGGCCCCCAAAAAACTTGATGCAAATAAACGAATTTTTGTTCTACGTCTCCGAGCTATATATCCGCGTTTAATTCTGGTCATTGAATAAATAAAACTTTGACGAATAACTAATCGATTTCTTTTCTTTCAGTTATCCTTTTCCCCGCCCTGGTCTATTAATAACCAAACGGATTTTTCCAATGTATAAAATAAAAATTCCAATGGCTTCGGCTACTATAACCTTCCCGACCACGATTTTTATTTTTTAGGTATTTGACTGTGAAATACAAAAGAAATAAGAAATTTTCTTTTGCTAGGTGTCAAAAATAGAGTCAATAAAAAAATATAAATTAAATGGATAAAGAAATCGTGGGTTACATCGTTTCTATGGTTACTTCTTAAACGGTGAGGTCTTCTCTATACACCGGAGCCTTTTAAAAAAACAAAACTTCATTTAATCAATGTTTTTGGTAACTTGTATAGTTCACACCACGCTATTTGGCTCTACCCATAAATTATCCAGTAACAGGTCTTTCACAACGAGACCCACCTATACAGTAACGGTATTTAATTCTGAAAGTTAGCCGGATAGCTGACCCTCGTAGTCCGTTCTTGACCGGGCGAGAACTTAATTTTTATGTTTTTTTGAATTTCAATAAGATTTCCTCCGCTTAATGGATAACCATTTGTTACCAATGGAGAATTGGTTATCATCTTAAATTCAGGTGGTTGGATTTGCAACAACGGAAACCATAAACTTTATCCACAATTAGGGGGATCAATTTGCTTATTTTTAGATAGTGAATGGAGTTCACTCTTCCATTCTATCCTATTCACTGGTATTGATCATTTATGCCGGAAAGCGGGTTTTTTGCTTTTTTGTGTCAGTTCATGATCTAAACGAGTCGCACATACACCCTAGTACATGTTCCTCGGCGCTGAGGACATCCCCCAAGGGCGGGGGATTTCGTGACATTTCGAATTGGCTGTCTTGTATTTCTAATAAGTTGTTTAATAGTTGGCATGTTGAATCATATACCTAAAGGGCTGGTTTAGATTGATCCTAACCGGGATGATTATGAATTTTTCCTATTTAATAGAATAGTAAACTCGGATTTAAAATCTTAAATCATGGATTTGCACAAAAGACATTTTTTTCACCCAACTGCTACAAGATCAACAATTCCATAAGCTTGGGCTTCTGTTGCTGACATAAAAACATCCCTTTCCATGTCTTCCGATACAACCCATAACGGTTTACCCGTCCTTTGTACATAAACCCTTGTGAGGGTTTCTCGTAGTTTCAGCAGTTCTTCCGCTTCCAGGATAAATTCGCCCGTTTGCGCCTCATAAAAAGAACTAGCGGGTTGATGGATCATTACCCTGATGATAGAAGGGTTCTCTATCTGGTGTGATGAAACGAACCGAAAAAAAAAGATAACGAATAATAGGAAAAAAAGATAGAATTGAACAACCGTACGGGCATCATCTTTTGTGCATTGCATACGGCTCTACAATCAAATTGACCCTTAACTTTTTATTTTTCTATTCAAGAAAGATAAAAGTAGAATCTATCAACCCCAGATGGGTAAATGGTCAAATTGCCACCCTTTCTTTCGGAGGAGTTAAAAAAATACTATGATGGTTCCGTTGCTTTATATTTTAAAACGTATTCTTTTTTTGTCTTTGATTCAGCAATCCCAAAGTTTCTTTTTGATCCAACCAAAAAAGGGAAAATCTTATTTTTTTCGCACTCTTTTTTTATACCATAAATATGGTTAAGAGCCCGCGAGTATGAAAATAAAAAAGTTTGTGACGCTGAATTGGACTTCCGATAGATAAGAGAAAATCGGAAATACCTTTTATCTCATACTACTCTCTCGATACATAATCGAATGAAAAAAAGAATATATAATTTTTTTCATATCGAATTCGAAGTGCCATGCTATTATTACTTAATATTCATATGGCGAAGGCATAGTTTTCTTTTTTCTTTCAAATAAAAAACCTCATTGGCGCCAAGCGTGAGGGAATGCTAGACGTTTGGTAATTTCTCCTCCAACTAGGATAAAGGATCCCATTGACGCGGCTAATCCCATGCATATTGTATGGACCTCTGGTCCCACAAATTGCATAGTATCATAAATAGCTACTCCAGGTATTACCCACCCGCCCGGAGAGTTTATAAACAAAAACAGATCTTTGGTACCATCCTCGATACTGAGATATACCATAAGACCAATAAGTTGATTCGAGATCTCACTATTAACTTCTTGGCCTAAAAAAAGCAATCTTTCTCGATAAAGTCGGTTGAGTAGGGTAAAATTGTATCCCTTAGGAACCGTACATGCACCTTTTGATGCATACGGTTCAAAAAAATTTCGAAAAAAAAGAATCAATGGCTAGATTTGAGTCCCCTTTCTTTTTTCTATTTATAACAGGTTTTTCTAACTTATAACGAAAGAGCTTTTTTTCGATTTTTCAATAAAGACCAATTTTGCCTTCTTTTCTTTCTTTTTTTATAATAGAAAAAGTCAATAAACTTATCGAATTAACTTTTCATTGATGTATTGTTTCATCGAGATTCAATCCAAATCGCGATGGTATTTTCTTGTTCCTGAATGGGTCTCTTTAATCTTTTTAGGTTTATGCTCTACTCCGGGTAAAGATCCGCCCGATTTTTATTTGCACATATAGGACAAATCTTCCCATCACCATTTCTTTTTTTATGACTTTACAAATAACAAACAAGAATCTTTTATGATACACGTAGTAATCATAGATCTATTTATTACCAATTGGGTTTTTTCTAAACGGAGCCTGGATACTTCATTTTTTTAGTCCAACCAAAGCCAACCATAAATTATTATAATTGATAGATAATAGTACTATGAATTCCCCAAAACAATGCATCTAATTGCACTTCACGCTCCAATTTTTTGATGATTCAATTTCTGTTTCTTGGGCGAAACAGAGGATATCTCGATCGGGGGAGAGAACGGGGAAATCCCATATGACCCAATATATCTGACAAGCCGCACTATACGTCAACCCAAGATGCATCTTCCTCTCCAGGACTTCGGAAAGGTACTTTTGGAACACCAATAGGCATGAATTTAAAGAAAAAAGAACTAAATACTATATTTCACTTTGGTGTGGAAACGTAACAATATGGTTTTACTGTCTTTATAATATCGGCTCTATCATATTTATTTTATCCATAGATTAGAAAAATTCAGAAAGAAAAAATAAATAAAGGAAACTTTTTACGAATAGGTCTTTCTAATAATAAATAAGGAGGGGCACGTTTACTCATAGAAAATGGTATCGATCCCCCATTGCGTATTGGTACTTATCGAGTATAGAATAAATCTGCTTCTCTTTGTTCCTATGAACAGAATAGAAAAAATATTCATCTAACCCTTGTTATGAAATAATCTTCCGAACAAAGGGTGTCCATAAGATAGTCATAGTATACTTTTCCAACGCAATAAAGTTACGTAGTGTTTATTTTTTCTTTGATAAAGGGGTATTTTCCATGGGTTTGCCTTGGTATCGTGTTCATACCGTTGTATTGAATGATCCCGGCCGGTTGCTTTCCGTTCATATAATGCATACAGCTCTGGTTGCTGGTTGGGCAGGCTCGATGGCTCTGTATGAATTAGCTGTTTTTGATCCTTCTGACCCTGTTCTTGATCCGATGTGGAGACAGGGTATGTTCGTTATACCCTTCATGACTCGTTTAGGAATAACCAATTCATGGGGAGGTTGGAGTATTACAGGAGGGACTGTAACGAATCCGGGTATTTGGAGTTACGAAGGTGTAGCTGGGGCACATATTGTGTTTTCCGGCTTATGCTTTTTGGCAGCTATCTGGCATTGGGTTTATTGGGATCTAGAAATATTTTGTGATGAACGTACAGGAAAACCTTCTTTGGATTTGCCCAAGATCTTTGGAATTCATTTATTTCTCTCCGGGGTGGCTTGCTTTGGTTTTGGTGCATTTCATGTAACAGGCTTGTACGGTCCTGGAATATGGGTGTCCGATCCTTATGGACTAACGGGAAAAGTACAACCTGTAAATCCGTCGTGGGGCGTGGAAGGTTTTGATCCTTTTGTTCCGGGAGGAATAGCCTCTCATCATATTGCAGCGGGTACATTGGGCATATTAGCAGGTTTATTCCATCTTAGCGTCCGCCCGCCGCAACGTCTATACAAAGGGTTGCGTATGGGAAATATTGAAACCGTACTCTCTAGTAGTATCGCAGCTGTCTTTTTTGCGGCTTTTGTTGTTGCTGGAACTATGTGGTATGGTTCAGCAACGACCCCTATCGAATTATTTGGTCCCACTCGTTATCAATGGGATCAGGGTTACTTCCAGCAAGAGATATATCGAAGAGTTAGCGCCGGGCTAGCAGAAAATAAAAGTTTCTCGGAAGCCTGGTCGAAAATTCCTGAAAAATTAGCTTTTTATGATTATATTGGT